GCGACAAGAGCATAGTATTGTCCGATTCGTGGGGATAAAGGGAAGTTTCTTTATTAGCAAAATGAGTAATAGTAATAAAAGGTTGCATCATATTTCTTACATTGCCATCAATTGAATATGTCTTTTTCGAAAAAGGGGAAGTCCTTTCATTTTTATTCATTTTTGAGAAAATCCATTTTTTCTTTATCGCTTTCGTTCCTTTTTTACCCCATATGGATATTGAATAGAACGAGCTATTTTTTTTGCCACTGTAATTTTGAAAATGAACGTTTAAATTCCCTTCAAAAGTAAGTAAATACATTCGAAACATATAAAATGCAGTTAATCCTGCTGTGAAACAAGCTATTATCGCGAAACTGGGCGAATACAACCAACTATCATTAAGAATTTCGTCTTTTGACCAAAAACAAGCAAGAGGTGGAATACCACAAAGAGAAAGTGTACCCAATAAAAAAGAAATTTTTGTAATTGGCACATATTTTGTTAAACCGCCCATAAGAGCCATGTTCTGACTTTTCTCTGGAGAATATCCAACAATGGGTTCCATTGAATGAATAATTGATCCAGATCCTAAAAATAATAATGCTTTTGAATAGGCATGAGTGATCAAATGAAATAAAGCAGCTCGATAAGACCCCATACCTAAAGCTAACATAGTATAACCCAATTGAGACATTGTAGAATATGCTAAACTTCTCTTAATATCTCTTTGAGCAAGAGCCAAAGTAGCTCCTAATAGGACTGTTATTATACCTACCAACGAAATTAGATCCATTGTGTAAGGTATGATTGTGAAAAGAGGAAGAAGTCGAGCGACAAGAAAAATCCCCGCTGCTACCATAGTAGCGGCGTGTATAAGAGCCGAAATAGGGGTAGGTCCCTCCATGGCATCAGGTAACCATACATGAAGGGGAAATTGTGCAGATTTAGCAACTGCACCGACAAATAATAGGGAGGCACACAGAGTAAGAAATAAAGAATTGACCCCATTATTATCAATCAAGTTATTGACTATTTCGAATAAATCCCGAAATTCGAAACTGCCCGTTATCCAATAAAGACCTAAGATTCCTAATAATAAACCAAAATCCCCTACACGATTAGTTACAAATGCTTTTTGACAAGCATTTGCCGCAATTGGTCGTGTAAACCAAAACCCTATTAATAGATACGAACACATTCCAACCAATTCCCAAAAAATATAAATTTGTATCAAATTGGAACTAGTAACTAATCCCAACATGGAAGCATTGGAAAAACTCATATAAGCAAAAAATCTCAAATATCCTTGATCATGAGACATATAATTGTCACTATAAATAAGAACCATTATTCCAACAGTAGTGATTAATATTGACATAATAGAAGTAAGTGGATCGATCAAGTGACCGAACTCTAAGGAAAAATCATTATTGATAGTCCAAGACCATACATATTGATAGATAGGACTACCATTTATTTGCCGAATAGCCAGATCGGCTGAAAAAATCATAACGATACTTAGTAAGAAAACACTAGGAAAAGCCCACAAACGCCGAAGATTTTTTGTTGCTGTCGGAACAAGGAGAAGTCCCACTCCTATGGCTATAGGGACTGGAAGTGGAATGAAAGGTATGATCCATGCATATTGATATGTATGTTCCATAAAAAAATAAAACTTTTTTTTTCTTTATTCTTACTTATAAATTGTTTCCGATTCACCAACTTTTATCTCTTTCATAATTTCATCTCTTTCAGAAGGAGCAAAAAACTAAATTAAATAATAAAATCAAATAGAATCAACTAAAAATAAAAAAGATATGAAAAAAAAGAAAATATGAAAGAACTCAAATAGAACTTTCAATTCTTAATCATTTTGATTCCTTACCAAACAGTTGTAAATATTCAACTCAAGAAGTTACAATTGGGCAAAAGATAGGATTAAGTCACTGACGAAAATACTTAGTTATTAACTATGAGATTTATGAAGATAGAGAATATGAGATTCTCAACATTCCATTGTTGCGGTAATTTATGTCCATAGAACTAAAGAATAAGAATTCTACCAAAAAAATTCTGATCTGGATCAATTGGCCAATAACTTGATCTAATACTAATTAAATAGAAATATAAAAAAAAGAATAAAATAAACATAAAAAAAGATCTCGTTCTTTGAATTAGTTTCTTCGGAATTATTAACTAGTTCGGGATTGAGCGGTTTCCATTCGAATAAAATAACTTATGTTTATGGAAAACTCTATTATGTTATGTTTATTTTATGGGAAATCCTATAATACTTGTCACTTCGTTGCCTGTCGCTTTGCATAGAACTGAACGATGAAATTCCAAAACAAAAATAGCCTTTTCTTTTTCTCAAGTCATGTATCATTTATATCGTTTAAGTCGTTTAAGAGATTAACTACTCTACTTTTAGTTTTAGAATTTTCATTAGGTGTACTTCTCTTTTGATCAATTAATAGAAAGAATTTCTAGAAAGAATTTTACAATACAATATGGTTATCTTACAGTATCGTTTTCTTATTTCTTAAATAAATTAAGTAAGGGTTCTGAAACTTTTCAAATTTTTCTTTTCATTTTTCATTGAATTGATTTTCTTAATTGTTAGTATTAATTATGAATATTCAATTCAAAAATGAAGTTAATACGACGAAAATAGACGGAGATATGATTTGAATCCCCCCCCCTTTTTTTTTCAACGACAAGCAATTCTATTTATATAGCAGTAGATCCCATGAATATAGATCCAGATGAGGTTATAAGAGTACCAATCAGTCCGAATTCTTTTTTCTTCGGATAATTTAGGTAAGAAAAATGTAAAACAAAAAATGACTTTTGAAAAAAGAATCGCATATCCAACTTTTTCCTAGGAATACTTTCTGCAATTCACAATATTCATATTATATGTTATCATATTCATATTATATGTTATGAAGTAAGTATCATCTAGCCAAAAATTTATGGGTAAGGCATAAAATGGGTAAGGAATAAAACGAAAGAACGATCTATTTTGAACAAACAGTACATGTCTTTCACATTTAACTATGACAATGAGTAACCTCTTTATTTGTGAATGGCGGTTCCGAAGAAACGTACTTCGCTATTTAAAAAGCGTATTCATAAAAATATTTGGAAAATCAAAGCGTTTTGGGCAGTGCTAAACGCTTTTTCTTTAGCAAAATCTCTTTCTACCGGGAATTCAAAAAGTTTTTTTGTGCGACAGACAAACAAATAATCAAGTAGTGGAATAATTATTTTGAATAATATAAATCGATATGAATCAAAAATTGGCGAATTTCATTTCAATTTACAAGATGAATTATTTTCATTAACGAAAATTTTTTCTATTGATTTTTTATATTGAACTGATCAATAGAAGATGGAATTGCCTATTGTGGTATGTAGAAGAATTCTTCTTCGAAGAAGAATTCTTCTGTCTACTGGATTCTAAATAAAGTACTAAAACTAAAAAAAAAAAAAAAAGAATGAAGCATACGATACAAAGTTTCATCTTGGTTTTCAAATTTGAAATAGGTTTTTTTATTTTTATTTGTGGTGTGGCCCCATCGATTCACTTTTGTTTTACAAACAATAAAAAAACAGTTTTCTTTTAAGAAGGTTTTATTAGATTATGTATTTTATTGGATTATGCATTTCGAATATAGATCTTATGAACTGCAGGCTCGATCAAGATATCTATATAAATAGATATCTTGATCGCTTTACTTTCTTTATTTTTTTTTTTTTCGACATAGATTTTTGAAGTACGATAAAATTATGATAGAGATTGAAAGTCTTTTGTTATAGGATATGTTCAGTGTTCAGCCCATTATCTAATTGGTTGATTAGATCCTAACACGAATTATGGACCCAACGAGAATCCCCGCAATTAAGAAAGTTTTGATACCAAGCTAGCCAAATATTTACAGAAATTCCTTGGCCATGGTGATTCAATTGTGATACAAAAAACTCATTTTTATTTTCATTGCATTGAAATGCAAATAAAATGGATTTTTTCATTTTTTTTTTCATTTCGAATCTATGAAATCGAAATCTGATAAATGCGAAATAAATCTTAAAAAAAAATGAGAATGAAGTAGAAAAAAGAAAAAGACATTCTCTATGCCTGGGTCGAAGACAAAACCCAACTGTTGAGAGCTTAAACCGCACGAAACCGGTTGTGAAAACGAAAACTAACACCATCCCACAATAAAATTCAAAAAATTATTGAACGTTCAAATAGGAATTTGAGCGATTCTTTATTCATCGACTTTCATTTTAATGTATCCTAAAGGATATTGCATTGAATTGACTCTTTGAATCTCGACGATTCAATATGGATGGGCTATTATGATTTCGAGCAAGCCGCTATGGTGAAATTGGTAGACACGCTGCTCTTAGGAAGCAGTGCTAGAGCATCTCGGTTCGAGTCCGAGTGGCGGCATCTTATAAAAGAAATACAATAAATTCTATAATGAAATCAATTCTTGATTTGATTACATCCCTGGGGAACCCCCCCTTTTTTTTTAGGATTTTTTTATGATATTTTCGACTTTAGAACATATATTAACTCACATTTCTTTTTCGATTGTTTCAATTGTAATTACAATTTATTTTATGACTTTATTAGTCCACGAAATCGTAGGATTATATAATTCGTCAGAAAAGGCTATGATAGCGACTTTGTTTTGTATAACCGGATTATTAGTTACTCGTTGGATTGATTCGGGGCATTTCCCCTTAAGTAATTTATATGAATCATTAATGTTTCTTTCATGGAGTTTTTCCATTATCCATATGATTCCGTGTTTTAGAAACCATAAAAATCATTTAAGTGCAATAACTGCGCCAAGTGCTATTTTTACTCAAGGCTTTGTTACTTCGGGTCTTTTAACTGAAATGCATCAATCCACAATATTAGTACCTGCTCTCCAATCCCAGTGGTTAATGATGCATGTAAGTATGATGGTATTGAGCTATGCAGCCCTTTTATGTGGATCATT